ATCTGATTTAGTTTATCAACCCGAATGATGAATAAAAAATGACGATATTTATTCAATTCATTCAACTTCTTTCCTATAAAAAAAGAAAGAAAAGAAAGGGAATAGAGAAAGGTTTATGTCTCAACGAATCGCACGTAGAGATATTGATAACACGCATAGAGTTAATGGTATTTCATAACTAATTGATTGAGCAGCAGCTCGTAGACCACCTAAAAAGGAATATTTATTATTTGATCCATATCCTGACATAAGAAGTCCAATGGGAGCAATACTTGAAATGGCGATCCATAAAAAAACACCGATATTGAGATCGGATAGAACAAGGTTAGAGCCAAAAGGAATTATTAAATAACTTAGTAGAATTGATATGACTGCTATGGATGGTCCGATACTGAATAAACGAGTATCTCCTCTAGATGGAAGAAGATTCTCTTTGAAAAGTAGTTTTGTGCCATCTGCTAGAGCTTGAAGAATTCCCAAAGGACCGGCATATTCAGGTCCAATACGTTGTTGTATCCCTGCGGATATTTCTCTTTCTAACCACACAATTGCTAGTACACCTATTGTGATTCCCAATACAGGAGTAAAAATAGGTACAAGCATCCATATGATCCCATAAACCTCTTTTAAGTATTCCAATCGGGAAAAAGAATTGATATCTTGTACTTCTGGTGTATCAATTATCATTTCAACGATCAACTTCTCCCATAATTATATCTATGCTACCTAGTATCGTCATAATGTCAGCCAATTTCATTCTTTTAACTAACTGAGGAAGAATTTGCAAATTGATAAAACCCGGCGGTCGAATTTTCCATCTCCAAGGAAAAACATTCTGATCCCCTATCAGAAAAATTCCCAACTCTCCCTTTGGGGCTTCGACTCTCACATAAAGTTCTTGTTTCGACAATTCAAAAGTGGGAGAAGGCTTTTTACTAATAAATCGATATTCAAAATCATTCAATTCGGGATCCCTCGCTCTATCAAAGCATCGGATTTCTAAATTCTCATACGGCCCTCCCGGAATTCCTTCCAGAGCCTGTTGAATAATTTTTATAGATGCCACCATTTCACCAATTCGTACTAAATAACGAGATAATGAATCTCCTTCTTTTTGCCATTGGACTTCCCAATCAAATTCGTCATAACACTCATAATGATCAACTTTACGAAGATCCCATTGTATTCCGGAAGCTCGTAGCATTGGTCCTGACAAACCCCAATTTATTGCTTCTTCTACACCAATAATGCCTACTCCCTCAACTCGTTCTAAAAAAATAGGATTACGCGTAATAAGTTTTTGATATTCAGCAACCCCTGTTAAAAAATAATCGCAGAAATCCAAACATTTATCTATCCATCCATGCGGTAGATCAGCAGCTACTCCTCCTATACGAAAATAATTATGCATCATTCTCATACCGGTGGCAGCTTCGAATAGATCATAGACTAACTCTCTTTCTCTGAAAATATAGAAGAAAGGAGTCTGTGCACCAATATCTGCCATAAAAGGGCCAAGCCATAATAAATGAGAAGCTATACGACTCAACTCCAACATAATCACTCTAATATAGCTGGCTCTTTTAGGTACTTGAATATTTCCCAACTGCTCTGGTGCATTTACGGTTATTGCTTCTGTGAACATAGTAGCTAAATAATCCCAACGTGTTACATAAGGCAAATATTGTATAATTGTTCGGTTTTCTGCAATTTTTTCCATCCCTCTGTGCAAATAACCTAGTATTGGTTCACAGTCAATAACATCTTCACCATCTAAAGTAACGATGAGTCGAAGAACACCGTGCATTGATGGGTGATGAGGACCCATATTGACTATCATGAGGTCTTCTCTTGTAGCTGGTACATTCATAGGTTTTCCCCTGATTCATTCTTCCATGAATTGCTGAAAACGAAAAGAAGTTCATCAAAATTCAAGATCTACTAAATCAAATAATTCAAAAGGACTCTTCAAATTAACGAATTTTTGTCTCCCGAATACCCAACTGACCAATTAATTCTTTATAACGTACTCTATTTTTCTTTGCCAAATAAGACAGCAACCGTTGACGTTTTCCCAGAATTTTCCGTAGACCTCTCTGAGATAAATAGTCTTTTCTGTGCAATTCCAAATGTGAAGTAAGTCTTCGGATCTTATTGGTGAAACTGAATACTTGAAATTCAACAGATCCCCTATTTGCTTCTTTTTGAGAAATAACTGAGATGAATAAGTTTTTTACCATAAAACGAAATCTTCTCTTCCCTCCCTTTTTTTCTTTTTTAAAAATTTGAATTTTACCCATCAGTAATATAATAATATTATAATTATAATAATAATATTATTATGCCGGTCATTTTAATCTAGTATACGCAATAATCTTTATTTCGTTATGGATACCTCGTTTATGAAATAAAATTAATCAATATCAATAAAAAATCTAATTGATATGTATTAGTATCATGCATCAGAATGTAATGTAAGACATCGCATGTGTGCATTTGTTTACTTTCATATACTAGATCTAGTAAGGATATATAAAAAATGTGACATCAACGAATTTTCAATCGTGGATACATATGTATCCTTATCATACTAAAACAACTACCATTATTGGTATCAAACCAATAGCGATTCATACAAGCTAAATCTTCTAATCGATAATTGGGCCAGAGAAAGAACTTTAATTTTTTTAATTTAATTAATTGATTTTTATCTCTATCAAGATGTTTGTTTTCATCCAAAAATTTATTACAGCTGTTCCCATTGCAAAATACTGGATTTCTAGCCACACCACTCCTATTCCTCAAATTGAAACAAATTAGAATTCTAAATTTTCTACGACGTCTAGGCGATAAAATATTTTCAGGAACAAGCAAATCATAATGATTTTTGTCTTTATTTCCAATCATCTTTTGACATCTTGCACTGAATTTATCACAATTCTTATTATCAACATATCTTTCTTCTTGGTATCTTTGATTAGTTTGGTACTTACTCTTATGAACCAATGAAATACCTATAGTTTGATACATAATAAATTGTCCATCATTTTTTACAGACAGACGAATTGGTTCGATAATAAATATACCTCTTTTCATTTTCATCAATTCTGTAAGAGTTAAATCTTTATGAACCGGTATTAGATCCAGACTCATTTCTCCCCTTTGAATAGCAGATATACAAATTTCTCTTGGATTTATCAGTCTAAGCAGGAGACAATATACCTTGATATTATTGATCATTTTTTGATTTAAAGAATCATCCCATCTCAATTGAAAAAGCAAATATCTTTTTAGGAATAAATCGAGTTCTGCTTCCGTGTGATTCTTGAATTGCTTTTTCTTTGTACGTTTTTGCATGTCTGAGTCTGATCCTGCATAATCTTCTTCAATATCTTTTTCGTGGTTTGAGAGGACTGATTCAAGATTTCCTTGGTTTTGTACATCTGATCCAAGATCTACTTGTCCTGCGGATTCTTTTTCTTCTTGATTTCGATTCTCTAATTTTAAAAGTTTTTTTTCATTGGATGATATAAAAAGATTCCCTTTTTGCTTTCTATTGCTATTTCTATTTTTACTATAATTTTTATTTCCATTAAAATTTAAAAGAAGTAATTTGATTGGTATAACCCAGGGTTTCATTTTATATGTATTATAAAGTAGCACAAATTCTGGGAAGAACCAAGGTTCCAGATTCGATATGGAACGATTTAGTATTTCTTCATTCATCCCCATCCAATCAAAAAGGTCTTTTTGATTGGATGGTTTGATTTCTTGATCTTGTGTGAGATAAAAAAGACCTTTCTTATCAATTATTTGATAATTATTCGACCCGGTCTTGGTATTTTTATTACTGTTGATACTGGTATTGATCCAGACCTCAATATCGACCTTCTTTCTAAAGCAAAAATGGAGAATTTTCCAATCAAAATATTTTCTATCCGGGTTTTTCTTTATATACTCTATATACATAATATCATCTTCGCCTAGGTAATTATTGATAGGGATACCTTCCAGCATATCAAAAAATTTGCGTTTATGTGTGTTGTAATTATAAGAAATATCTTGGTTATTATTTACTTGTAATGGTGATCCATAAATATATGAGTCATTCTTATCTTCATAATTAATATATTTATATGATAAAAGGTCATATCTATAGTGTTTTTTAAAATTTTCTTTTTGATTCGTTAATGAGTCTGCTTCATAATCATTTTGTTTGTTGTAATGAATTAATTGATCTTTTTGAGATAAATCCCATTTGCTTAAATCTTTATTTTGATTTTGAGCCACACAATGTTGATTTACTCTATTTCGCCACTTTTGTGGTACTAATCTAGACCATATAATCGGAGATAAATATTTATATTGATAATGACCTCTTAACCAGTTCTTCCATTGATTCATTCCAGAATTACGAAGTTTCTTATGTCTTAATTCGTAATGAAATATTTCGTGTGCTCCAAAACCAAAATAATCTTTTCTTTCGTTCTTAAGAAAAAGAGATGTTCCGTTATATTGAAGGACAGATCTTAACTTATACAAGTTAATAACTTGGGTTTGTGATAATTTGTAAAATACATATGCTTGTGACAAGGAGGATAAGTCACAAAAAATCTGTGAACTCTTATTACTAATACTAGAAACTGACCTTTTTATAATCGAAATAAAGTGAATTTTCTTTTGATTTGGTTTACCAATTCTTTTTTGATTTCTTTCATTATTGTAAACGTATTTATCAATAATTTTTTTTGTTGATTCAATAAAAAATTGTGCATTGGTTCTGGGAATATTAATGAGACATAGAAGAATATCTATGTATATCCTTTCAATGAAAAATTTTATAAAATAATGTAATTTGCGAATTAATCGAGAATTCCTTCTTTTTAATATTTGCCAAATGCTTTTTTGTGATTCTAATCTTTTAGCATTATAACTAGCTTTGTTAGGGCTAATATTTATCTCTGGAGTTAGAAAGAGTTTTTTCTTGTCTTTTATAATTT